ATGGATTTTCAGTTTATGGGGGGTAGTATGGGATCCGTAGTCGGGGAGAAAATTACCCGTTTGATTGAATACGCTACTAAAGAATTTCTACCTCTTATTATAGTGTGTGCTTCCGGAGGGGCACGCATGCAAGAAGGAAGTTTGAGCTTGATGCAAATGGCTAAAATATCTTCTGCTTTATATGATTATCAATCAAATAAAAAGTTATTCTATGTACCAATCCTTACATCTCCTACTACCGGTGGGGTGACAGCTAGTTTTGGTATGTTGGGGGATATCATTATTGCCGAACCCAATGCCTACATTGCGTTTGCGGGTAAAAGAGTAATTGAACAAACATTGAATAAAACAGTACCCGAAGGTTCACAAGCGGCTGAGTATTTATTCCAGAAGGGCTTATTCGATCTAATCGTACCACGTAATCCTTTAAAAAGCGTTCTGAGTGAGTTATTTCAACTCCATACTTTCTTTCCTTTGAATCAAAATTAGAACATTAAGTTCAATTATTTTGAGCAAACAAGTAATTAGTTTATCAGAATCCAAGTCAAAATTAGACGAATGGGGTTTTCTTTGTTGACATAAGATCTAATCGTATAAAGAATCAAAAGTCACAGAAAATCCGCCCCTTTTTCTATATTCCTGATTATTGATCAAGACGCCTCTATCAACAAGATAAAAGATGAAATTCTTTTTTTCGTGAAATTAGGCAAATAAAAAAAATATCCTCTTCTCGTCATATATAATTAAAATCTACAAAATATAGAATTTTTTATCTTTCTATATCTTACGATAATCCTATTTTGACTAAGAATCCCTGCTCCTGCTGGATGGGATTCTAACAAACCCTTCAATATAAATATAATTAATTTTTAAGAATATAATTAATTTTTAAGAAACTTTTTGCTTAGTAAATGAAATTCGAAGACAAGAGCAAAAAATGAAGAAAAGAATAATAATAATATCTCATCCATATCCTTTCAAATCTTTCATGTAGAAATTAGATCTATACTTAATAGATATTAAGTAATAATAATTCCAATTTCTAATTATCAAATTATAATAAGATATCTTTATATATAATAAGATATCTTTATATTATAAATAATAAATATAAAATATAAATAATAATAAAAGGTACAAATAGTAAATCGAGGTACCCATTCTATGACAACTCTTAACTTTCCCTCTGTTTTGGTGCCTTTAGTAGGCCTAGTCTTTCCGGCAATCGCAATGGCTTCTTTATTTCTTCATGTTCAAAAAAACAAGATTGTTTAGAGCCGATGGGACAAAATCTCATCTATTTTTTTTTTCAAAACTGACGCTTGTATCATAACACAGATATCCATTTAGCAAAATATGGTATAAGCGGCTTCCGCCGAAAAACTCTTATGTCTGCAGAAAATGGTATTAGGGGTAAATGTATTCTAGCTATTTTCAAATAGACCCGAATTGACGGATGGCTGAACTGTAAAGTTGGTCTATCTATATGTATGTGGCTATCTTTAGTGAGATCATACGAAGGGTATGTTATTAGTTTAGATCTAACCAATTTAATGAATTACTCCTAAAGGTTCACATCAAACTAGTGCTAGTTGATGCGAGTTACTTCGGAAACAAAAGGACTAAAGTCAAATTCATTTGGGGTATTCTCTCAATTCCAAAAAACGCAACCGGATCAAGTATGAGTTGTCGATCAGAACATATATGGATAGAACCTATAACGGGGGCTCGAAAAACAAGTAATTTCTGCTGGGCTGTTATCCTTTTTTTAGGTTCATTAGGATTCTTGTTGGTTGGAACCTCCAGTTATCTTGGTAGAAATTTGATATCTTTATTTCCGTCTCAGGAAATAGTTTTTTTTCCACAAGGAATTGTGATGTCTTTCTATGGGATCGCGGGTCTTTTTATTAGCTCCTATTTGTGGTGCACAATTTCGTGGAATGTAGGTAGTGGTTATGATCGATTTGATAGAAAAGACGGAATAGTGTGTATCTTTCGGTGGGGATTTCCTGGAAAAAATCGTCGCGTCTTCCTCCGATTTCTTATAAAAGATATTCAGTCCGTCAGAATAGAAGTTAAAGAGGGTATTTATGCTCGTCGTGTCCTTTATATGGATATCAGAGGCCAGGGAGCCATTCCATTGACTCGTACTGATGAGAATTTTACTCCACGGGAAATGGAACAAAAAGCTGCTGAATTGGCCTATTTCTTGCGTGTACCAATTGAAGTATTTTAAGAAATGAGCCAAGAAATCAATGCTTTCTCAGCAGGAGGGTAAAAACGCAAGAATCCTCTTTTTCTATAACATAACTTAATTGAGGTTTCTTCAGAACATTCATTCGAGTCAAAGCAGACATATATGCAACAAGTATAAAATAAAACTCTTTTGGGGATCTTTTATATGTATCGAAATATACACAACTCAATTCAATAAAAAATCAGAAACAAATCGAAATATCTCATAATCAACCATTTCGAAATAAGGAAATTCCCCCCTTTT